TATCATCTTGAGTGAGAACCAGATAATACTTTGAATTAAAATTCAAAGAGATTCGTTTTTTTATTTATTTTATATCGAATCTAGTTTTTTCTAGCTCGACTATCTCAACTAGTCGAGCTATTCTTTTTTATTTTATGCTAATGGACCCAAAATTTGAACGAATAAAAAGGAGAGAGAGGGATTCGAACCCCCGATAGTTCTTTATTCAGACCTATACCGGTTTTCAAGACCGGAGCTATCAACCACTCAGCCATCTCTCCAAGGGTTGGTTTTTTTATTCCCAGTAGAACATATATGAGTTTATACCCTAACTCTGTATCGAAATTATATATTTATATTTTTCTATTAATTAATTAATAATTAAATTAATTAATAATTAATTATATTTTTTTATTAATTATAAGTTATTAAGTTATAAGGTAATATATGTAATATGTATGAACTCACGTATGAAGTAAAAAAAAAACATAATTACCTAGACTCCCCATGTCTGAATAAAGTGTTAAAGAAAAAAGGCGGTAAAGTTATATATTCATCTAAAATATAGTCAATCAATTCATGGTAAATGTGCACTTTATTACAATTTTTTTTGGTACTTCGTAAAGAGATCAAATGGTTCGATTTCATTTGTTGATCATTTGGAGGATTAGAAGCATGACTATTGCTTTCCAATTAGCCGTTTTTGCATTAATTGTTACTTCATCAATCTTGTTGATTAGTGTACCTGTTGTATTTGCTTCTCCAGACGGTTGGTCAAGTAACAAAAATGTTGTATTTTCCGGTACATCATTATGGATTGGTTTAGTTTTTCTGGTGGGTATCCTTAATTCTTTCATCTCTTGAACCTATTTTATTCAAGACAAAAAACGAAGGCCCCCCTTTCTTTCGGGCTGTGAGACACATTAAAATTCAATAACTATAAGTCCTAAAATAGAAAGTACAAATAAAAGGGGGGTTAGTAAACTTATTCTTATTATGGATCAATGCATTTCATATTAATTTTTCATTTTTTTATAATTAATATGAAATTAATTATTAATTTATATTAAAATAATTAAATAATTAATTTCATATTAATTAATAAAATATAAATATAAAAAATATTTCATATGAAATATTTTTTATATTTTAATTAAGAAGGAAAAAAAGATGCGGATATGGTTGAATGGTAAAATTTCTCTTTGCCAAGGAGAAGTCGCGGGTTCGATTCCCGCTATCCGCCCAGAGTGAAATATTGTATTTCATAAAATTAAAATTAACAGTAAAAATTCGGTAAAGTCGTACCCAATTTTTTGTTTTACACAAAAATGTTGCGGAGACGGGATTTGAACCCGCGACCTCAAGGTTATGAGCCTTACGAGCTACCAAACTGCTCTACCCCGCGCTGAAGATGAAGATGAAGATGAAGAACGAAATTGGGAACTAATGAACAAACAATGTAACCCTACCATATCTGTATAAATAAGTTATTCTATTTATACAGAATGGTAAGGAAAGGAGTCCGATCGATGATCATAAAAATAAATAAATATTTCAATTCTTACCAACTGGACCCTGTTGCCCCAGGAAACAAACACGCATAAACCATTTCACGAAGTATGTGTCCAGATAGCCCAAAGTCTCGATAGTTAGCCCGCGACCTTCCGGTCGAAAAACAACGTCGATGAAGACGCGTGGGTGCACTATTACGTGGTGGGGATTGTAACTTTCCATGAATTTTCCATTTGTCACTCAATGAGGGAACTTTGCTTATTTCTTTTTTTGAGGAGCGACGAATAAAATAATATTTCTGTTCCAATTTTTTTCTTTTCTTCTGCCTCTGAAGCAAACTTTTCCTTGCCATAATGATTTAGTTCCTATTAACTATTAATTAGTATTAATGATACAAGTCATATCCTAGATGTATAAATAAAAGAAGGCGGACCCCTTCCCCATCTAAAAAAATGAGATTATCGAAGACACAACTCATTGAAACATAAAAAAAAAGAATTAACCAAATCTGCCTGATGTGGAGGCAATCAAGAAAGCTGCATAAGTAAATATATAACCTACAGAAAAATGGGCTAATCCAACCAATCTTGCTTGCACAATGGAAAGAGCCACCGGTTTATCTCTCCATCGAATCAGGTTGGCCAAAGGTGTGCGTTCATGAGCCCATGTTAAAGTCTCAATCAATTCCTGCCAATATCCACGCCAGGAAATTAAGAACATAAATCCGGTAGCCCAAACAAGATGTCCAAATAAGAACATCCATGCCCAGACTGATAAACTATTCATACCAAAAGGATTATATCCATTGATAAGTTGTGAAGAATTTAACCATAGATAATCTCTTAACCATCCCATCAAATAAGTGGAAGATTCATTAAACTGTGAAACATTACCTTGCCATAATGTGATGTGCTTCCAATGCCAATAAAAAGTAACCCATCCAATGGTATTTAACATCCAGAAAACTGCCAAATAAAATGCGTCCCAAGCCGAAATATCGCAAGTGCCT